GCTAACGTAGCTTAACTAAAGCATAACACTGAAGATGTTAAGACGGTCCCTAGAAAGGACCCGTAAGCACAAAGGCTTGGTCCTGACTTTACTGTCAGCTTTGGCTAAACTTACACATGCAAGTCTCCGCCCCCCTGTGAGAATGCCCACAGTTTTCTGTCCGAAAACAAGGAGCCGGTATCAGGCACAACCCTATTAGCCCATGACACCTTGCTTAGCCACACCCTCAAGGGAACTCAGCAGTGATAGACATTAAGCCCATGAGTGAAAACTCGACTTAGTTAAAGCCAAGAGAGCCGGTAAAACTCGTGCCAGCCACCGCGGTTATACGAGAGGCTCAAGTTGACAGAGATCGGCGTAAAGAGTGGTTAGGAAGTCTTTTAAACTAAAGCCGAACCCCCTCAGAACTGTTATACGTACCCGAGGGAAAGAAGCCCCACTACGAAAGTGGCTTTATATCTCCGACCCCACGAAAGCTGCGAAACAAACTGGGATTAGATACCCCACTATGCCCAGCCCTAAACTTTGATAGCCCACTACACCCGCTATCCGCCCGGGTACTACGAGCACTAGCTTAAAACCCAAAGGACTTGGCGGTGCTTTAGATCCACCTAGAGGAGCCTGTTCTAGAACCGATAACCCCCGTTAAACCTCACCCTCCCTTGTTCTTCCCGCCTATATACCGCCGTCGTCAGCTTACCCTATGAAGGAACCACAGTAAGCAGAACTAGTACAACTCAAAACGTCAGGTCGAGGTGTAGCATATGAGAGGGGAAGAAATGGGCTACATTCCCTACCACAGGGAATACGAACAATGTAATGAAATATGCATTAGAAGGAGGATTTAGCAGTAAGCAGAAAATAGAGTGTTCCGCTGAAACCGGCCCTGAAGCGCGCACACACCGCCCGTCACTCTCCCCAAGCCAACCAACACCCCATAAATAATGCATCTTACCGGTAAAGGGGAGGCAAGTCGTAACATGGTAAGTGTACCGGAAGGTGCACTTGGAAAAATCAGAGTGTAGCTAAGCCAGAAAAGCATCTCCCTTACACTGAGAAGTCACCCGTGCAACTCGGGTCACCCTGACGCCCAATAGCTAGCCCGCCCATCAACCCCAAACCCACCCTATTACTACCCCCAAACACACCACCACACAACAAACAAACCATTTTTCCACCTAAGTACGGGCGACGAAAAAGGACCTAGGAGCAACAGAGAAAGTACCGCAAGGGAAAGCTGAAAGAGAAGTGAAACAACCCAGTAAAGCACTAAAAAGCAGAGACCGCCCCTCGTACCTTTTGCATCATGATTTAGCCAGAAAATCTTAAGCAAAAAGCATTATAGTTTAATACCCCGAAACTAAGCGAGCTACTCCAAGGCAGTCTAATTTATAGGACCCCCCCGTCTCTGTGGCAAAAGAGTGGGAAGAACTTTGAGTAGAGGTGACAGACCTACCGAGCCTAGTTATAGCTGGTTGCCTGAGAACTGAATAGAAGTTCAGCCCTTTAAATTCTCCCCTCCCATTGGCCCAAGGCCTCCATACCGAACAAAGAAGTTAAAGGAGTTAGTCAAAGGGGGTACAGCCCCTTTGAAACAAGATACAACTTTCCAAGGAGGGTAAAGATCACAACAAACCTAAAGGTTAAATGTCCTAGTGGGCCTAAAAGCAGCCACCTACCTAGAAAGCGTTAAAGCTCGAACATTACACTCCAACCTTTTAATAAGGACAACACAATCTTATCCCCCTAAATTCTACCAGGCCATTCCATAAAAATTATGGAAGTGTTTATGCTAATATGAGTAATAAGAGAAGTTCCCTTCTCTCCCCGCACAAGTGTAACTCGGAACGAACCATTCACCGACCATTAACGGCCCCAAAATAAAGAGGGTACTAGACAAAAAATAAACAACTAGAAAACCACCTAGCCCCCCACCGTTTACCCCACACTGGTGTGCCAATTGGGAAAGACTAAAAGAAAAAGAAGGAACTCGGCAAACACAAGCCTCGCCTGTTTACCAAAAACATCGCCTCTTGTACACCAAACATAAGAGGTCCCGCCTGCCCTGTGACTATAAGTTTAACGGCCGCGGTATTTTGACCGTGCAAAGGTAGCGCAATCACTTGTCTTTTAAATGAAGACCTGTATGAATGGCATAACGAGGGCTTAACTGTCTCCTTTTTCCAGTCAATGAAATTGATACCCCCGTGCAGAAGCGGGGATACAAACATAAGACGAGAAGACCCTATGGAGCTTCAGACACCAGAACAGACCATGTTAAACACCCCTAAAATAAAGGATAAAACTAATTGGCTCCTGTCCTAATGTCTTTGGTTGGGGCGACCGCGGGGAAACAAAAAACCCCCATGTGGACCGGGAGCACACCACTCCTACAACCCAGAGCTACAACTCCCAGTAACAGAATTTCTGACCAATAAGATCCGGCACCTAGCCGATCAACGGACCGAGTTACCCTAGGGATAACAGCGCAATCCTCTTTTAGAGCCCATATCGACAAGAGGGTTTACGACCTCGATGTTGGATCAGGACATCCTAATGGTGCAGCCGCTATTAAGGGTTCGTTTGTTCAACGATTAAAGTCCTACGTGATCTGAGTTCAGACCGGAGTAATCCAGGTCAGTTTCTATCTATGCCACGATCTTTTCTAGTACGAAAGGACCGAAAAGGAGGGGCCCCTGTTCTAAACATGCCCCACCCTCACCTATTGAAGCCAACTAAAATAGGTAAAAGGGCGTATCCCCTAACCCAAGAAAATGGCTTGTTAAAGTGGCAGAGCCCGGACATTGCAAAAGACCTAAGCCCTTTCCACGGAGGTTCAAGTCCTCCCTTTAACTATGCTCTCAACACTAATTTCATCCATCCTCAACCCCCTAATCCTCATTGTATTCGTCCTTCTAGCCGTCGCACTCCTCACGCTTGTCGAACGAAAAGTCCTTGGCTACATGCAACTACGAAAGGGCCCAAACGTTGTAGGTCCTTACRGCCTTCTCCAACCAATTGCAGACGGACTCAAACTCTTCTTAAAAGAGCCTGTTCGGCCCTCTACCTCCTCCCCCATCCTCTTCCTCCTTGCCCCTATACTAGCCCTCACCCTGGCCCTCACCCTATGAACTCCCATACCCCTTCCTTTCCCGATAGCAGACCTCAACCTTGGCATCCTCTTTATTCTTGCACTCTCTAGCTTAGCGGTCTATTCCACTCTTGGCTCAGGATGAGCCTCCAATTCAAAATACGCCTTAATTGGAGCCCTTCGAGCTGTCGCACAGACTATTTCCTACGAAGTTAGCCTAGGACTAATTCTTCTAAACGCCATCATCTTCACTGGAGGGTTTACCCTACAAACATTTAGCGTCGCCCAAGAAAGTATTTGACTAATTTTTCCCGCCTGACCTTTAGCCGCCATATGATACATTTCCACACTTGCAGAAACAAACCGAGCCCCCTTTGACCTCACAGAAGGTGAGTCTGAACTCGTCTCCGGCTTTAACGTAGAATATGCAGGAGGTCCTTTCGCCCTTTTTTTCCTCGCCGAATACGCCAATATTCTCCTAATAAATACACTTTCCGCAACACTATTTTTAGGTGCCTCCATCCTACACACAACCCCAGAAATTACAACAACAAACCTTATGGTTAAAGCAACTCTTCTTTCCGTCCTCTTCCTATGAGTTCGCGCTTCCTACCCCCGATTTCGTTATGATCAGCTCATGCACCTGATCTGAAAAAACTTCCTTCCATTAACCCTCGCCCTAGTAATTTGACACCTCTCCCTTCCAATCGCACTAACAGGTCTCCCCCCACAACTATAACCCGGAGTTGTGCCTGAAATAAAGGACCACTTTGATAGAGTGAATTATGAGGGTTAAAGTCCCTCCAACTCCTTAGAAAGAAGGGGCTCGAACCCTACCTGAAGAGATCAAAACTCTTAGTGCTTCCACTACACCACTTCCTAGTAAAGTCAGCTAAATAAGCTTTTGGGCCCATACCCCAAACATGTTGGTTAAACTCCTTCCTTTACTAATGAACCCCTACATCTTAGCCACTCTCCTCTTTGGCTTAGGCCTTGGCACCACAATTACATTTGCTAGCTCCCACTGACTTCTCGCCTGAATAGGCCTTGAAATAAATACGCTAGCCATCATCCCCCTCATAGCCCAACACCACCACCCCCGAGCTGTCGAAGCTACAACCAAATATTTTCTAACCCAAGCTGCTGCAGCAGCTACCCTTCTATTTGCAAGCATCACTAACGCCTGACTAACGGGCCAATGAGAAATTCAACAAATCACTCATCCCCTCCCAACCACCATGATTACCCTTGCCCTCGCCCTCAAAATCGGCTTAGCCCCTCTTCATGCCTGACTCCCCGAAGTCCTGCAAGGACTAGACCTTACCACAGGATTAATTCTTTCAACCTGACAAAAACTTGCCCCCTTCGCCCTAATTCTTCAAATCCAACCTTCAAACTCAACCGCCCTTATTATCTTAGGCCTCACGTCCACCCTCATTGGGGGCTGAGGTGGACTAAACCAAACACAACTCCGTAAAATTCTTGCATACTCATCAATCGCCCACCTAGGCTGAATAATTCTTGTTTTACAATTTTCCCCCTCAATCACACTCCTCACCCTTCTAACTTATCTCATTATAACATCCTCAACATTCCTCGTATTCAAACTCAACAAGTCCACAAATATCAACACTCTTGCCACATCCTGAGCAAAAGCCCCTGCCCTCACAGCCCTCACACCCCTCATTCTCCTTTCACTAGGAGGACTCCCCCCTCTCACAGGCTTCATACCAAAATGACTAATTCTTCAAGAATTGACCAAACAAGGCCTTGCTCCTACCGCAACCCTAGCGGCCCTTTCAGCACTCCTAAGCCTATACTTTTACCTACGCCTCTCCTACGCAATAACCCTCACTATTTCCCCCAACACCCTTCTAGGCAGCACCCCCTGACGCTTACCTTCCACCCAACTAACTTACCCCCTCGCCACTTCAACTGCATTAACAATTTGTCTCCTACCACTCACCCCCGCCATCTCAGCCTTATTAACCCCCTAAGGGGCTTAGGATAGAACCCAGACCAAGGGCCTTCAAAGCCCTAAGCGGGAGTGAAATTCTCCCAGCCCCTGTTAAGACTTGCAGGATACTAACCCACATCTTCTGCATGCAAAACAGACACTTTAATTAAGCTAAAGCCTTACTAGACAGGAAGGCCTCGATCCTACAAACTCTTAGTTAACAGCTAAGCGCTTAAACCAACAAGCATCTGTCTAGCCTTTCCCCGCCCGCCTTAAAAAGGGCGGGGAAAGCCCCGGCAGGGGTTAACCTGCTACTTCAGATTTGCAATCTGACATGTATGACACCTCGAGGCTTGGTAAGAAGAGGGTTTTAACCTCTGTACATGGGGCTACAATCCACCGCTTAACGCTCAGCCATCTTACCTGTGGCAATCACACGTTGATTCTTCTCAACTAATCACAAAGACATCGGCACCCTTTATCTAGTATTTGGTGCTTGAGCCGGAATAGTAGGGACTGCATTAAGCCTCCTAATTCGGGCAGAACTAAGCCAACCCGGCTCTCTCCTCGGAGACGACCAGATTTATAATGTAATTGTTACAGCACATGCTTTCGTAATAATTTTCTTTATAGTAATACCCATTATAATTGGAGGTTTTGGAAACTGACTAGTGCCACTTATGATTGGCGCACCAGACATAGCCTTCCCTCGAATAAATAACATGAGTTTTTGACTCCTTCCCCCCTCATTTCTCCTTCTCCTCGCCTCATCCGGAGTCGAAGCAGGAGCTGGCACAGGATGAACTGTTTATCCTCCCCTCGCAGGCAATCTCGCCCACGCTGGGCCTTCCGTTGACTTAACCATCTTCTCCCTTCACTTAGCCGGGGTGTCATCTATTTTAGGTGCTATTAATTTTATCACAACCATTATTAACATAAAACCCCCTGCCATCTCCCAATATCAAACGCCCCTCTTTGTGTGATCCGTCCTAATTACCGCAGTATTACTCCTACTATCCCTGCCCGTTCTTGCCGCCGGTATTACAATACTTCTAACAGACCGAAATCTAAACACAACCTTCTTTGATCCTGCCGGAGGAGGAGACCCCATCCTTTACCAACACTTATTCTGATTCTTCGGACACCCTGAAGTTTATATTCTTATCCTCCCCGGCTTTGGAATAATTTCCCACATTGTTGCCTACTATGCAGGCAAAAAAGAACCTTTCGGATATATGGGAATAGTTTGGGCCATAATGGCTATCGGCCTCCTAGGCTTCATTGTTTGAGCCCATCACATGTTCACCGTAGGGATGGACGTAGACACACGGGCTTACTTTACTTCCGCCACAATAATTATTGCCATCCCAACCGGAGTAAAAGTCTTCAGCTGACTAGCAACTCTGCACGGCGGCGCCATTAAATGAGAAACCCCTCTCTTATGAGCACTAGGTTTTATTTTCCTCTTTACAGTAGGTGGACTAACCGGAATTGTTCTAGCCAATTCTTCTCTAGACATTATACTTCACGACACATATTATGTCGTTGCCCACTTCCACTATGTCCTCTCAATAGGAGCCGTTTTCGCCATCGTTGCTGGCTTCGTTCACTGATTCCCCCTATTCTCAGGGTACACGCTTCACGATACTTGAACAAAAATCCACTTCGGAGTTATATTTGTAGGGGTTAACCTTACTTTCTTCCCACAACACTTCCTAGGGCTAGCAGGAATGCCTCGACGATACTCCGACTACCCCGACGCCTACACCCTTTGAAACACAATCTCTTCTATTGGCTCAATAATTTCAATAGTCGCAGTAATTATGTTTTTATTTATTATTTGAGAAGCATTTGCCGCTAAACGAGAAGTCCTATCAGTGGAACTTACAGCAACAAACGTAGAATGACTTCACGGCTGCCCTCCCCCCTACCACACCTTTGAAGAGCCTGCCTTCGTCCAAGTTCAACAAGCCTGATTAGACTACAAAAAACCTGCTGCCGTCCCCTCAAAATCCCACTAACGAGAAAAGGAGGAATTGAACCCCCATAAACTGGTTTCAAGCCAGCCACATAACCACTCTGTCACTTTCTTCATAAGACACTAGTAAAATTGACCATTACATTACCTTGTCAAGGTAAAATTGCGGGTTTGAGCCCCGCGTGTTTTACAATAATGGCACATCCCTCTCAACTAGGATTCCAAGATGCAGCTTCACCTGTAATAGAAGAACTTCTTCACTTTCACGATCACGCCCTAATAATTGTCTTCCTAATCAGCACCCTCGTGCTTTACATTATTGTGGCCATAGTAACAACCAAACTTACTAACAAATTTATTCTAGACTCCCAAGAAATCGAAATCATTTGAACCTTACTACCAGCTATTATTCTAATTCTGATTGCCCTCCCCTCTTTACGCATTCTTTACCTCATGGACGAAATTAATGACCCCCACCTCACAATTAAAGCCATGGGCCATCAGTGATACTGAAGTTATGAATATACTGACTATGAAGATCTCGGCTTCGACTCTTATATAATCCCTACACAAGACTTAGCACCAGGTCAGTTTCGCCTCCTAGAAACAGACCATCGAATGGTAGTCCCAGTTGAATCTCCCATTCGCATTCTAATCTCAGCTGAAGACGTACTTCACTCCTGGGCCGTCCCAAGTTTGGGGGTAAAAATGGACGCCGTCCCAGGGCGTCTAAACCAAACAGCATTCATTGCGTCCCGCCCCGGAGTCTTCTATGGACAATGCTCTGAAATTTGCGGCGCAAACCACAGCTTTATACCTATTGTGGTAGAAGCAGTCCCACTAGAACACTTTGAAAACTGATCATCCTTAATACTTGAAGACGCTTCGCTAAGAAGCTAAATAGGGAATAGCGTTAGCCTTTTAAGCTAAAGATTGGTGGCCCCCACCCACCCCTAGCGAAATGCCACAACTTAACCCCGCGCCTTGATTTGCCATCCTAGTCTTCTCTTGATTAGTTTTCCTAACAGTCATTCCCCCAAAAGTTCTAGCACACACTTTCCCAAATGACCCTACCCTCCAAAGCACTGAAAAACCCAAAACAGAGCCCTGAACCTGACCATGACACTAAGCTTTTTTGATCAATTTATGAGCCCCACGTACCTGGGTGTCCCCTTAATTGTCCTTGCTCTTAGCCTACCTTGAGTTCTTTACCCAAAACCCACTACACGTTGATTAAACAATCGTCTCATCACACTCCAAGGATGATTTATCAACCGTTTCACCCAACAAATTTTTCAACCCTTAAGCTTAGGGGGCCATAAATGAGCTGCCCTTCTCGCCTCCCTCATACTTTTCCTTATTACCTTAAATATACTTGGTCTTCTACCCTACACCTTCACCCCCACAACACAACTTTCTCTCAACATAGCCTTCGCCGTTCCCCTCTGACTTGCAACAGTCATTATTGGTATACGAACCCAACCCACACATGCACTAGGACACCTTCTGCCAGAAGGCACCCCAACCCCCCTGATTCCCGTCCTGATTATTATCGAAACAATTAGCCTATTTATCCGACCCCTCGCACTTGGAGTCCGGCTAACCGCAAACCTTACAGCTGGTCATCTATTAATTCAGCTCATCGCCACCGCCGCCTTCGTTCTTCTTCCCCTTATACCCACAGTAGCGGTCCTAACTGCAGTGTTACTCTTTCTACTAACCCTACTGGAAGTCGCAGTAGCCATAATTCAGGCCTACGTCTTTGTTCTTCTTTTAAGCCTCTACCTACAAGAAAACGTTTAATGGCCCATCAAGCACACGCATATCACATAGTTGACCCCAGCCCATGACCCCTGACAGGCGCCGTAGCCGCCCTCCTAATAACCTCCGGTTTAGCAATCTGAATGCACTTCCACAATACAACCTTAATAACCCTAGGCCTAATCCTCCTTCTCCTAACAATATACCAATGATGACGAGATATCATCCGAGAAGGAACATTTCAAGGACACCACACTCCTCCTGTCCAAAAAGGCCTTCGATACGGTATAATCCTCTTTATTACTTCGGAAGTTTTCTTTTTCCTAGGCTTCTTCTGAGCCTTTTACCACTCTAGCCTCGCCCCCACCCCTGAACTAGGAGGTTGCTGACCCCCTACAGGAATCACCCCACTTGACCCCTTCGAAGTCCCACTACTTAACACAGCCGTCCTACTAGCTTCTGGAGTCACAGTTACTTGAGCACACCATAGCATTATAGAAGGACATCGAAAAGAAGCTATTCAATCCCTCACCCTAACCATTCTTTTAGGCTTCTACTTCACCTTCCTCCAAGCTATAGAATACTACGAAGCCCCCTTTACAATCGCAGACGGAGTCTATGGCTCCACCTTTTTCGTAGCAACTGGCTTCCACGGACTTCACGTAATTATTGGCTCTACTTTCCTGGCCGTCTGCCTTCTACGGCAAGTCCAATACCACTTTACATCAGAACATCACTTTGGATTTGAAGCAGCTGCCTGATACTGACACTTTGTAGACGTTGTCTGACTATTCCTCTACATCTCAATCTACTGATGAGGCTCATATCTTTCTAGTATTAAAACTAGTACATGTGACTTCCAATCACTTAGTCTTGGTTAAAACCCAAGGAAAGATAATGAATTTAATCACAACAATGCTTATTACCTCTATTACCCTCTCCACTATTCTAGCCATTGTCTCTTTTTGACTTCCCCAGATAAGCCCTGATCATGAAAAGCTCTCCCCCTACGAATGCGGCTTCGACCCCTTAGGCTCCGCCCGCCTGCCCTTCTCTCTTCGCTTTTTCCTCATTGCAATCCTCTTCCTCTTATTTGATCTGGAAATCGCACTACTCCTCCCCCTCCCCTGAGGGGATCAACTCTCTTCCCCCCTCATAACATTTATCTGAGCCTTCATTGTTCTCACGCTACTAACCCTCGGGCTGATCTATGAATGAACCCAAGGCGGCCTAGAATGGGCCGAATAGACCGTTAGTTTAAGAAAAACCCTTGATTTCGGCTCAAGAACTTGTGGTTAAAATCCACAACCGTCTAATGACTCCCACACATTTCGCCTTCTCCTCAACCTTCCTTCTAGGCCTAGCGGGCCTAGCATTTCACCGAACCCACCTTCTTTCCGCCCTCCTATGTTTGGAAGGCATAATACTCTCGCTCTTCATTGCTCTCTCCCTCTGGACCCTCCAACTTAATTCCGTCAGTTTTTCAGCCTCCCCTATACTTCTTCTAGCTTTCTCAGCCTGTGAAGCAAGTGCCGGCCTTGCACTACTCGTCGCTACTGCTCGAACCCACGGAACAGACCGACTCCAAAGCCTAAATCTTCTACAATGCTAAAAATTCTCCTCCCTACTATCATGCTTATTCCCACTATTTGAACCACCCCCGCCAAACATCTCTGATCCACCACCCTTTCATACAGTTTAGTCATTTCCTTAATTAGCCTAACCTGACTAAAATCGTCTACAGAGTCAGGCTGATCCTTCCTTAGCCCTTACATGGCAACTGATCCTCTTTCCACCCCTCTGCTCGCACTAACCTGCTGGCTCCTCCCCCTAATAATTCTTGCAAGCCAAAACCACACAGCATCCGAACCCATCTCTCGCCAACGAACCTACATCACCCTCCTTACATCCCTACAAATTTTCCTCATTATAGCTTTCAGCGCAACCGAAATAATTATATTTTACATTATATTTGAAGCCACCCTCATTCCAACCCTAATAATCATTACCCGTTGAGGAAATCAAACAGAACGACTAAACGCAGGGACTTACTTTCTATTTTATACATTAGCAGGCTCACTCCCCCTCCTTGTTGCTCTCCTACTACTCCAAAATAGTACTGGGACCTTGTCCCTTCTAACACTACAATATACTCCTTCTATACAACTCTCTTCTTTCGCCGACAAGCTATGATGAGCCGGCTGCTTACTTGCCTTCCTAGTAAAAATACCCCTCTACGGGGCCCACCTCTGACTTCCCAAAGCCCACGTTGAAGCCCCAATCGCAGGTTCTATAGTACTAGCCGCAGTACTACTAAAACTGGGAGGTTATGGGATAATACGAATAATAATTATACTAGAGCCCCTCACTAAAGAACTCAGTTACCCCTTCATCATCTTCGCCCTCTGAGGTGTAATTATAACAGGATCTATCTGCCTCCGCCAAACAGACCTAAAATCACTTATCGCCTACTCCTCCGTAAGCCACATAGGCCTCGTAGCAGCCGGTATTCTAATTCAAACCTCCTGAGGCTTTACAGGCGCCCTCATTCTAATAATCGCACACGGTTTAACTTCCTCCGCCCTCTTCTGCTTAGCTAACACGAACTATGAACGAACACACAGCCGAACTATAATTTTAGCCCGAGGCCTCCAAATGGTCCTGCCCCTAATAACCGCATGATGGTTCATTGCCAGCCTCGCAAACCTTGCACTTCCCCCTCTCCCAAACCTAATAGGAGAACTAATAATTATTACCTCCTTATTCCACTGATCCTGGGGAACAATTGCACTCACAGGGGCTGGAACCCTAATTACTGCTGGCTACTCCCTATACATATTCCTCATAACACAACGAGGACCCCTACCAACACATATTATTTCCCTCGACCCAACACACTCCCGAGAGCATCTACTCATGGCCCTCCACCTCCTCCCCCTCATTCTTCTAATTTCCAAGCCCGAACTAATTTGAGGCTGAACCGCCTGTAGATATAGTTTAACAAAAATATTAGATTGTGATTCTAAAGACAGAGGTTAAAACCCCCTTATCCACCGAGAGAGGTTGACAACAACAAAGACTGCTAATCTTTGCCTCTTGGGTTAAACTCCCAAGCTCACTCGCCCTGCTTCTAAAGGATAACAGCTCATCCGTTGGTCTTAGGAACCAAAAACTCTTGGTGCAAATCCAAGTAGCAGCTATGCACCTCACCTCAATCATAATAGCTACCAGCCTAATCACCATTTTTTTACTACTCGCGTTTCCCGTCCTCACCTCCTTCTCCCCCCACCCGCTTCCCTCCAACTGGGCACTCACCCAAGTCAAAACGGCAGTAAAATGAGCCTTCTTTATCAGCATTCTCCCTCTTTCCCTCTTCCTCAACGAAGGCGCAGAAACAGTTATTACCAGTTGAACTTGAATAAATACCCACACCTTCGATGTAAATATTAGCCTCAAGTTTGATATTTACTCAATTATTTTTACCCCCGTCGCCCTCTATGTCACCTGATCCATCCTAGAATTTGCCTCCTGATATATGCATGCCGACCCAAACATAAATCGCTTTTTTAAATACCTACTAATCTTCCTCATCGCCATAATTATACTCGTCACCGCAAACAACATATTCCAATTATTTATCGGATGAGAGGGTGTTGGAATTATGTCTTTTCTTCTCATCGGCTGATGATACGGCCGTGCAGACGCAAACACCGCCGCCCTCCAAGCAGTAATCTATAACCGAGTAGGAGACATCGGCCTAATCTTTGCTATAGCTTGAATCGCAACTTCCCTCAACTCTTGGGAAATACAACAAATATTTACTTTGTCTAAAAATTTTGATTTAACTTACCCCCTTATTGGCCTCATCCTTGCTGCCACCGGTAAATCCGCTCAATTCGGCCTCCATCCCTGGCTCCCTTCTGCCATAGAAGGTCCTACACCGGTCTCTGCCCTACTGCATTCAAGTACCATAGTAGTAGCAGGCATCTTCCTCCTCATCCGTATGAGCCCCATGCTAGAAAACAACCAAACCGCCCTAACTATTTGCCTCTGCTTAGGAGCCCTCACCACCCTTTTTACCGCAACCTGCGCCCTCACCCAAAATGATATCAAAAAAATCGTTGCCTTCTCAACATCAAGTCAACTAGGCCTAATAATAGTAACAATTGGACTTAATCAACCACAACTTGCCTTCCTCCACATTTGCACTCACGCATTCTTTAAGGCCATGCTCTTCCTCTGCTCAGGGTCCATTATTCACAGCCTAAACGACGAACAAGATATCCGAAAAATAGGGGGCATACACCATCTAACCCCTTTCACATCTTCCTGCTTAACCATCGGAAGTCTAGCTCTAACAGGTACTCCCTTCTTAGCAGGCTTTTTCTCAAAAGATGCTATTATTGAAGCTCTAAACACATCTCACCTAAACGCCTGAGCCCTCTTCCTCACCCTCCTGGCCACTTCTTTCACCGCCATCTACAGCCTTCGAGTAATTTTCTTTGTCTCAATAGGCCACCCCCGCTTCAACCCCCTTCCCCCCATTAACGAAAACAATCCAACAGTCATTAATCCCATCAAACGACTAGCCTGAGGAAGTATCATCGCCGGCCTTCTAATCACCTCCAACATCACACCCCTAAAGACACCAGTTATATCCATACCTCCACTTCTCAAAATTGCCGCCCTTGCGGTAACTATTATTGGCCTTCTTACCGCACTAGAACTCGCCTCCCTGACCAACAAACAATTCAAACCAACTCCAAAACTTTCTCCCCACCATTTCTCTAATATACTAGGATTCTTCCCAACAGTTATTCATCGCCTCGCCCCAAAACTAAACCTAGCTTTAGGACAAACCATTGCTTCCCAAACAATCGACCAGACATGGCTAGAAAAAATTGGCCCAAAAGCAACCACCACCCTTAACCTCCCTCTAATTACAACAACCAACAACATCCAACAAGGCATAATCAAAACCTACCTCTCCCTCTTCTTCTTCACCTTCGGCCTAGCTCTCCTACTACTACTTTACTAAACAGCTCGAAGAGCCCCTCGACCAAGCCCCCGTGTCAACTCCAGCACCACAAACAACGTCAACAGCAACACTCACGCCCCCAACACTAAAACACCTCCACCCGCCGAATACATCAAAGCTACCCCTCCGACATCCCCCCGAAAAACAGAAAATTCAGCAAACTCATCAGCAGATACTCAAGTCCCCTCATACCACCCCCCTCAAAACAACCCTGCCGCCGCACACGCCCCCACCAAATAAGCCACCATCACCCCCAAAACAGGCCAACTACCTCAACCCTCCGGGTAAGGTTCAGCAGCTAGCGCTGCCGAATATGCAAACACAACCAACATTCCTCCCAAATAAATTAAAAATAAAACCAAAGACAAAAAAGACCCCCCATGCCCCACCAACACCCCACACCCTATCCCTGCTACCGCAACCAGCCCCAACGCTGCAAAATATGGCGAAGGATTAGAAGCAACCGCCGCAAGACCTAACACCAGCCCAAACAAGAATATAAACATGACATAGACCATAGTTTCCGCCAGGATTTTAACCAGGACTAATGACTTGAAAAACCACCGTTGTTATTCAACTACAAAAACAATAATGGCCAACCTCCGAAAAACCCACCCACTTCTAAAAATTGCAAACGACGCACTAGTCGACCTCCCAGCCCCCTCAAACATTTCCGTCTGATGAAACTTTGGGTCTCTGCTGGGCCTCTGTTTAGCCACCCAAATCCTTACAGGCCTTTTTCTGGCCATACACTATACCTCCGACATCGCCACAGCCTTCTCCTCCGTCGCCCATATCTGTCGAGATGTAAACTACGGCTGACTCATTCGAAACATACATGCCAACGGCGCATCTTTCTTCTTCATTTGTATTTATCTTCACATTGGGCGAGGCCTCTATTACGGCTCTTACCTGTACAAAGAAACCTGAAACATTGGAGTTATTCTCCTCCTCCTAACCATAATAACAGCCTTCGTAGGCTACGTCCTCCCCTGAGGACAAATATCATTCTGAGGCGCCACCGTCATTACCAATCTTCTCTCCGCAGTGCCCTACATTGGCAATTCCTTAGTCCAATGAATCTGAGGTGGGTTCTCCGTAGACAATGCCACCCTTACTCGCTTCTTTGCCTTCCATTTCCTCTTTCCCTTCATCATTGCAGCCACAACAATAGTCCACTTAATCTTTCTTCACGAAACTGGGTCTAACAACCCCACAGGCCTAAACTCAGACGCCGACAAAATCTCATTTCACCCCTACTTTTCTTACAAAGACTTATTAGGCTTTGCAATTCTTTTAATTGCCCTTATTTCTTTAGCCCTCTTCTCCCCTAATCTGCTTGGTGATCCTGACAACTTCACCCCCGCAAATCCCCTAGTTACTCCTCCCCACATTAAACCCGAATGATACTTCTTATTTGCCTACGCCATCCTACGCTCAATTCCTAATAAACTTGGCGGGGTCCTCGCCCTCCTATCCTCAATCCTTGTCTTAATAGTTGTACCCATTCTTCACACCTCCAAACAACGAGGCCTAACCTTCCGCCCTATTACACAATTCTTATTCTGACTTTTAGTTGCAGACGTCGCCATCCTCACTTGAATTGGAGGCATACCCGTCGAACACCCCTTCATCATTATTGGCCAAATTGCATCTTTCCTTTACTTCTTCCTTTTCCTCGTTCTCGCCCCCATTACCGCCTGACTAGAAAACAAACTCCTTGAATGATACTGCACTAGTAGCTCAGTACCAGAGCGCCGGTCTTGTAAACCGGATGTCGAAGGTTAAAGTCCTTCCTACTGCTTCAAAGAAAGGGGATTTTAACCCCGACCCCTAACTCCCAAAGCTAGGATTCTAACTTAAACTATTCTTTGCCGAGCTCTGCCTTCATGTAAAATGCAATGCATATATGTATTATCACCATTATTTTATATCAAACATATCCTATATATAAATACATATATTTCTTAAAGAACATCCAATGTTCTCCCACATTTTTGTTATCAACATTTACATCTAAGGGATACATAAACCAATAAATGAAATTTTCCAAAAATATTTCAAAACCACTGAACGATAGTTTAAGACCGAACACAACTCTCATCCGTTAAGATATACCAAGTACCCACCATCCTATACTTCCGAATTATTTAATGTAGTAAGAGCCCACCATCAGTTGATTCCTTAATGTTAACGGTTCTTGAAGGTCAAGGACAATTATTCGTGGGGGTTTCACAAATTGAATTATTCCTGGCATCTGGTTCCTATTTCAGGTTCAATTATTGTTATAATTCCTCATTCTTTCATCGACGCTTGCATAAGTTAATGGTGGTAATACATACTCCTCGTTACCCACCATGCCGGGCGTTCTCTCCACGGGGGTGGGGGGTTCTCTTTTTTTTTTTCCTTTCACTTGGCATCTCAGAGTGCATACAGAAAAGACAGACAAGGTTGAACATTTTCCTTGCTTGAACGGAAATAGTATGAATGGTGGAAAGATATTAATAAGAAGAATTGCATAATTGATATCAAGAGCATAAAGTTTTTAAAAATTTTAAATTTTCTCCTAATTTTTCTCTTAACCTTCGGTTTTTGCGCGCGTAAACCCCCCCTACCCCCCCAAAACTCCTAAGATCTCTAATATTCCTGCAAACCCCCCGGAAACAGGAAAAGCTCTAGAAGTGACTTTTAGCGCTTTGATATATGCATAAGATATTACTAAATGTGTGAATATGTAGTACTATTTATGCACGAGTCATGCATCCAATGTGTGTATATTATACTATTATAATATTGCACAT